CACAAGGGGCTGAATATTTATTCCATAAGGGCTTATTCGATCCAATCGTACCACGTAATCTTTTAAAAGGCGTTCTGAGTGAGTTATTTCAACTCCACGCCTTTTTTCCTTTGAATCAAAATTAACTCAAGTAGAGTTCTTACGTTAAAGTTTTTTTGTGGCGAATAATTAGTTAGTTAGTTTATCAGAATCAAAATAAAACAAAACCCGAAGAATTGATTTTTCTTTGATGACATAAGATTTTATTGTAGAAAGAATCATGCGGATAATTATTTTTTTTTTACCGATATTACGGATTAGTAATCAGTAAACCTCTCTCAACAAAACAACATAAAAAGAGAATTCTTCCTTAGAATTAGGAGGCAAGAAGGCAAATAAAACGAATTTCATGTTCCCCTCTTGCGTATGTATATATAATTCAAATAGAGAAAATATAGAATCTTGCACCTTTCTATATCTCCCAACAAGTCCCATTTTCCCTAAGAATCCCTGCGGTTGGATCGGATTCTAACGAATCGTTCGGGAATTTGTAAGAAACTCTTTTTGATTTTTTTGATTAAAAAAGCAATTAGATATTAAAAAATAAATTAGAAGCTAAGAACAACCGAAGAAGAAAAATAAAATAAGTAAGAATAATAAATAATAAAGAAAATGGATTATCATCCATAAGTAAGAATAATAAATAATAAAGAAAATGGATTATCATCCAGATATTTCATGGAAAAAGATGCGTTTATTTAGTTCTATATTCCTTGCACTTAGTATAGATACTCATTTAGTATACTTATATACGAATTAGAATATGATACGAATTAGAATATGAATTCTAATTATTATAGGATATCTTTATACCAATAACAGGTACAAATATTAAATCGAGGTACCCTTTCTATGACAATTCTCAACAACTTTCCCTCTATTTTTGTGCCTTTAGTGGGCCTAGTATTTCCGGCAATTGCAATGGCTTCTTTATTTCTTCATGTTCAAAAAAATAAGATTTTTTAAATCCGATGGGGCCAAATGTCATCTAGTTTTTTTTTTCAAGACTTAACGAACACAGATATTAATTTAGTAGAATATTGTAGAAGACTAACAGGTGGCTTTCTCCAAACAGAAACGAAAGAGCTTTTATGCATGCGTAAACATGATATATAGGTAAATGAATTCTAGCTATTTTCAACAATAGGCGAGATCCGAGCTCATGTCTGCGATGAAAGTCAATGTATCTATATATATGTAGCTATCTATAGGGAATCATATGAACGGGATGCTCTTATTTTATTATATCTAACCAATTCGATAAATTACTGCTAAAAGTTCACATCAGAATAGTACTAGTTGATGAGAGTTACTTCGGAAACAAAAAAAAAAAGAAAGTCAAATTGATTTTGGTTATTCCCTCAATTCCAATAAAATGCAGCTGGATCTAGTATGTATGAGTTGGCGATCAGAATATATATGGATAGAATTTCTAGCAGGATCTCGCAAAACAAGTAATTTCTGCTGGGCCTTTATCCTTTTTTTAGGTTCATTAGGATTCTTATTGGTTGGAATTTCTAGTTATCTTGATAGGAATTTGATAGCTTTATTTCCATCTCAGCAAATAAATTTTTTCCCACAAGGGATTGTGATGTCTTTCTATGGGATCGCGGGTCTCTTTATTAGTTCCTATTTGGGGTGCACAATTACATGGAATGTAGGTAGCGGTTATGATCGATTTGATAGAAAAGAAGGAATAGTGTGTATTTTTCGTTGGGGATTTCCTGGAAAAAATCGCCGCATCTTTCTACGATTCCTTATGAAAGATATTCAGTCCATCAGAATAGAAGTTAAAGAGGGTATTTATGCTCGTCGTGTCCTTTATATAGAAATCAGAGGCTTGGGGGCCATTCCCTTGAATCGTACTGACGAGAATTTGACTCCGCGAGAAATTGAGCAAAAGGCTGCGGAATTGGCCTATTTCTTGCGTGTACCAATTGAAGGATTTTGAAAAATGAACTGAAGAATAAATGCTTTCTTAGCAGGAGAAAAAGCCCAAGAATCCTCTTTTTTCTATAGCATAACTTACTTAATTGAAGTTTCTTCAGAACGCCCGGTTGGACCAAAGCAAGGCAAATGTGTACGGAACAGCCATAACATAAAACGAAACTGTTTTTTTGTCTACAAAAAAATTGTTTTTTTGCGTATGGAAATCCCCACTCAACTCAATTCATTAACAAAAGAAGTAAGAAATCAAAATAATAGATTCATCCCATATATCAAAACAGTTCGGAATAAAAAATTTATCTTTTTATTTTAATAGAAAGGAAGTTCTTTCATTTCGAAATCCGCATAACAAAAGAAGTAAGAAATCAAAATAATAGATTCATCCCATATATCAAAACAGTTCGGAATAAAAAATTTATCTTTTTATTTTAATAGAAAGGAAGTTCTTTCATTTCGAAATCCGCATAATATTCATTATTTGAACATTCATCGAAAGGGGGAATTGCTTCGAATATTTGATCAATTGAGATATCTGGAAACAATATTTTTTGATTATTTCTTCATTCGAATTCGAAGTGGATTCTTCTTCTATTTCGGTATTTTTCCTACACTAGATTCAAGGACTAACCGCTGAATCACAACTAAAAAACAGAGACTAGCTTCATAGGCGCGATACCTTGTAATAGAACTCATGCTTGATAGAAACATTAGATCGCATCGAATCTACGAATGAGGTGGGTTCATTAACAATTCACAGATGAAAAAATGACAAAAAAGAACGCATCCATTCCCCTTCGATATCTTTCATATATAGTATTTTTAGTCTTTTTGCCCTGGTGGATCTCTCTCTCATTTAATAAAAGTCTGGAATCATGGGTTACTAATTGGTGGAATACTAGGCAATCCGAAACTTTTTTGAATGATATTCAAGAAAAGAGTATTCTAGAAAAATTCATAGAATTAGAGGAATTATTCCTCTTGGACGAAACGATAAAGGAATTTCCGGAAAGACATCTCGAAAAGCTTCGTATAGGGCTTCAGAAAGAAACAATCCAATTGATCAAGATGCACGATGAGGATCATATCCATACGATTTTGCACTTCTCTACAAATACAATCGGTTTCGTTATTCTAAGTGGTTATTCTATTCTGGGTAATGAAGAACTTGTTATTCTTAACTCTTGGGTTCAAGAATTCCTATATAATTTAAGCGACACAATAAAAGCCTTTTCGATTCTTTTAGTAACTGATTTATGTATTGGATTCCATTCGCCCCACGGTTGGGAACTAATGATTGGCTATTTCTACAACGATTTTGGATTTGCTCATAATGATCAAATCATATCTGGTCTTGTTTCCACTTTTCCAGTCATTCTAGATACAATTTTTAAATATTGGATTTTCCGTTATTTAAATCGTGTATCTCCGTCACTTGTAGTGATTTATCATTCAATGAATGACTGAAAAACGATTCACTAATCCAATTATAATCTTTCTGACTTTGTACATAAGCAAAGCATTCAAAGTCGTACTTACCTTACTTTTTCTACCCATCGAGGGGATTCCTCCCGGATTCCAGTAATCCTATATTCCAGTAAAATTATTTCAGTAAATAGCAGAATCGCGGATAGGGAACTATATTAGCGACCTACCTAATTTTATTGTAGAAATTTTCGGGATCAACGATTGAACCATGCAAATTAGAAATACCCTTTCTTCGCTAAAGGACGAGATTACTCGATTCATTTCCGTATCGCTCATGATATATATAATAACTCGGGCATCCATTTCAAATGCATATCCCATTTTTGCGCAGCAGGGTTTTGAAAATCCACGAGAAGCAACTGGTCGTATTGTATGCGCCAATTGCCATTTAGTTAATAAGCCCGTGGATATTGAGGTTCCACAGGCGGTACTTCCTGATACTGTATTTGAAGCAGTTGTTAGAATTCCTTATGATATGCAGCTGAAACAAGTTCTTGCTAATGGTAAAAGGGGGGCTTTGAATGTGGGGGCCGTTCTTATTTTACCAGAGGGGTTTGAATTAGCCCCCCCCGATCGTATTTCGCCCGAGATGAAAGAAAAGATGGGTAAACTGTCTTTTCAGACCTACCGACCCACTAAAAAAAATATTCTTGTGATAGGGCCTGTTCCTGGTCAGAAATATAGTGAAATCACTTTTCCTATTCTTTCCCCGGATCCAGCGACTAATAAAGATGTTCACTTCTTAAAATATCCAATATACGTAGGTGGGAACAGGGGAAGGGGTCAGATTTATCCCGACGGGAACAAAAGTAACAATACGGCTTATAATGCTACAGCTGCGGGTGTAGTAAGCAAAATCATACGAAAAGAAAAGGGGGGATACGAAATAACCATAACAGATGCATCGAATGGACGTGAAGTGGTTGATATTATCCCTACAGGACCCGAACTTCGTGTTTCAGAGGGCCAATCTATCAAACTTGATCAACTATTAACAAGTAATCCTAACGTGGGTGGATTTGGTCAGGCAGATGCAGAAATAGTACTTCAAGATCCATTGCGTGTCCAAGGCCTTTTGTTCTTTTTGGCATCTGTTGTTTTGGCACAAATCTTTTTGGTTCTTAAAAAGAAACAGTTTGAGAAGGTTCAATTGTCCGAAATGAATTTCTAGATTCGCGGATTTATCAATTATCAACATCAAGTTTCTAAAAAAACCAAATTCTTCTTGGCAATTATGTTATGTATGAGCAAAAAAATTATGAAAAGTCTTTTGCTTGTTTATATTCTTTTTCTACCGAATGTCGGGAATTTCTTGTACTGCACTCCTAAATCATAGTATATATATTGTGAAGAAGTCTATTTGACTGTCCCCCTTCTTTGTTTTTTCAATCAAAATTGGAGGGGTGTGACTATGTCACTATTATCAGATTTAAATATCATAGAATGTGTCAATAGTTTTCAGATTTAAATATCATAGAATGTGTCAATAGTTTTCTATTCTGATAGAATCAAATTTGATTAGAACTAAA